ATCATAAAATTTTTTTTTATATAAAAAATATTACAAACGGTTCAATATATATATATATATATATATTAAATAATTTAATATATTAATATAAATATTATTTTATTAATTTTTTTTAATATTATATTATTATATTAATTTATTTTTATTTAAATGAATATTGATCGATGAATAATTATATTAATTTTTAATATAATTATTAGAGAAAGAAAGAAAAGAAAATTATTTAAAATTTAATAATTTATATTAAATATTTTAATATAAAAAAAAAAAAAAAAAATTCTATATTAAATATTATGAATATAAAAAAAAATTTTATGATTTAAAAAATTTATTATTAATTTATTTTACATATAAATTTTAGTGTAAATCTTTAATTATTTTAATAATAATTATAATTTTNAAGTAGTAATTAATATTAAATATTTAAGAAATTAAGATTTAGTAATATAAAAATTAAAAACTAATTTTGTGCCAGCAGTTGCGGTTAAACAAAATTTAAATTAAATTTTATTGATTATTATAGAATAATATTTATTTTTTTTTTATTAAATATTAAATTATTAAGTGAAATTTTAATTTAATGAAATATATATATTTATATTATGTTTATAAAAAATTTAATTAAAAACTAGGATTAGATACCCTATTATTGTAAATTTAAATAAAAAAAATTAAAATAGTAGATAATTATTTATTGAAATTTAAATAATTTGGCGGTATTTTAGTTTCTTTAGAGGAATCTGTCTAATAATTGATAATCCACGAATAAATTTACTTAATTTAAATTTTGTATATCGTTGTTAAAAAAATATTTTTAAAGAAATAATAATATTTAAAAATTATAAATAAAAATTAAATCAGATCAAGATGCAGATAATAATTAAGAATATGATGGATTACAATAAATTTATTTAAATGAATTTTATTTTGTAAAAAATAATTGAAAGTGGATTTAAATGTAATTTTATTTAATTTATTAAAATGATTAAAAATTAAAATATGTACATATTGCCCGTCGCTTTCATAAATAAATTGAAATAAGTCGTAACAAAGTAGAGGTACTGGAAAGTGTTTCTAGAAAGAACAAATTAGAGCTTGATAAAGTATTTCATTTACATTGAAATGATATTGAATTTTCAATTAATTTGATTTAATCTGTARAGAGATATAAAAGAAAATTTAATAAAATAAAATTAATAAAAAAATTTTTAATAGGTATTTAAATGGGGGTTTAAGTATTTAAAAAGAAAGAATTTTTAATTTTATAGTTAATTAGTATTGTAAAAGAACAGAGAAATAAATAAGAAAAAAAAATTTTTATCAAAGTAAATTTAATTTATTGTATCTTGTGTATCAGAGTTTATTAATTAATAAAGTTAAATAATTTATTCTCGAATTTAAAAGAGATAATTAATTAATAAAGTTATTGTAGAAAAAATATTTTTAATAATTAATTTGAAATGAAATGTTAATCGTTTTTAAATATATCTAGTTATTTTAGAAAAAAATTTAATTTTATATTATTTTAAAAAAAAATTAATTAATTAATTTTTTTTAAAATAAATTTAATATTTTAAGGGATAAGCTTTAAAATAAAAATTTATAATAAAAATACATAAGAAAAAATTTTTTAGAATTTATATTGTTAATAAATTATAATTTATTATAAATAAATTTATTTAAAATAAAATTTAATTTAATATTTAATTTTTTTTTATAAAATAATAATTTAAAATAATAATAAATTAGGTATTATGATAAAATTAGTATATTAAATTAATTTATATATATATATATATATATATTGATAAATTAATTAAAAGGAATTCGGCAAAAAAATATATTCACTTGTTTATCAAAAACATGTCTTTTTGTAAATAATTTAAAGTCTAATCTGCCCACTGNNATATRTATATATTGAAGGGCTGCAGTATATTGACTGTACAAAGGTAGCATAATCATTAGTCTCTTAATTGGTGACTTGTATGAAAGATTGGATGAAATATAAACTGTCTCTTAATTATAATTATAGAATTTAATTTTTTAGTGAAAAAGCTAAGATAAATTTAAAAGACGAGAAGACCCTATAGAGTTTTATAAATAAATTTATTAAATTTATTAAAATAATTAAAAATTAAAATAAATTTATTTATTTGGTTGGGGTGATAGAAAAATAAATTTAACTTTTTTTAAAATTATTAACATAAATAAATGATTAAATGATCCATAAATTATGATTAAAAGAAAAAATTACCTTAGGGATAACAGCGTAATTTTTTTTTTTAGTTCACATAAGAAAAAGAGTTTGCGACCTCGATGTTGGATTAAGATAAAATTTAAATGCAGAAGTTTAAAATTTTGATCTGTTCGATCATTAAAATCTTACATGATCTGAGTTCAAACCGGTGTAAGCCAGGTTGGTTTCTATCTTTAAATAAATAAAATATTTTAGTACGAAAGGATTAAATATTTAAATTAAATTTAGTGAAATGAATGTTATTAAGTTATAATNNTATATATATATATATATATAACTATTTTGGCAGAAAAAATGTGATGGTTTTAGAAATCGTTAATATATAATTATTATTATATAGATAGTAATTATAATAAAAGATATATATATAGTTTTTATTGGAATTATTATTTTATTTTTAGGGGTTTTAATTGGGGTAGCTTTTTTAACATTATTAGAACGAAAATTATTAGGTTATATTCAAGATCGTAAAGGTCCTAATAAGGTTGGRTTTATAGGGATTTTACAACCTTTTTCTGATGGAATTAAATTATTCACTAAAGAACAAACTTATCTTTTTAATTCAAATTATTTATCATATTATTTTTCTCCTATTATTGGTTTTATACTATCTTTAATAATTTGAATTGTTATACCTTATTATTTTAATTTAATTAGTTTTAATTTAGGGGTATTATTTTTTTTTTGTATTATAAGTTTAGGGGTTTATACAATTATAGTAGCAGGTTGATCCTCTAATTCTAATTATTCTTTATTAGGGGGTTTACGAGCAGTTGCTCAAACAATTTCTTATGAAGTAAGATTAGCTTTAATTTTTATATCTAGATTAATTTTAATTATAGAGTTTAATATAATAATATTTTTTATTTATCAAAAATTAGTTTGATTTATTTTTATGATATATCCTTTAGGGTTATGTTTAATATCTTCTATAATAGCTGAAACTAATCGAACTCCCTTTGATTTTGCAGAAGGTGAAAGAGAATTAGTTTCAGGATTTAATATTGAGTATAGAAGAGGGGGATTTGCATTAATTTTTTTAGCTGAATATTCAAGAATTTTATTTATAAGATTRTTATTAGTTTTAATTTTATTAGGGGGCTATAAGTTAAGATTATTTTTTTATTTAAAATTAAGTTTAATATCTTTTTTATTTATTTGAGTTCGAGGTACTTTACCTCGTTATCGTTATGATAAATTAATGTATTTAGCTTGAAAGGGTTATTTACCTATTTCATTAAATTTTTTATTATTTTTTATAGGGTTGAAATTATTATTATTATAATTTAAATATTTTTAGTATAAAAAAAAATAAAAATTAATAGAATAAATGTATTCTTTATTAAGTTTTCAAAACAAATGCTTAAAACAAGCTCATTAATTAATTAAAAATTATTTTATCTCATAATTTATTAATTATAGGATTAATAATAAAATAAGAAAAATATAATACAGTAAGAGTTTGTCCTGTAAAAATGTAAGGAGTTTCTACTGGTCGAGCTCCGATTCATGTTAATAAGATAATAATTACAATAAAACATCAAAATAATATTTGGTTAATTGGGTAAAATTGAATTCCTTGTATTTTTTTATTAAAAGTTAATGGTAAAATAATTAAAATTAAAATAGAGAGAATTAAAGCAATTACTCCTCCTAATTTATTAGGAATAGATCGTAAAATAGCATAAGCAAATAAGAAATATCATTCAGGTTGAATATGTACAGGAGTAACTAAAGGGTTAGCTGGAATGAAATTATCAGGGTCTCCTAATAAATAAGGGTTATATAAAGTAAGTATAATTAAAATAAATAATATAATAATAAATCCAATTAAATCTTTAAAAGTAAAAAAAGGATGAAAGGGGATTTTATCTAAATTTCTATTAATTCCTAATGGATTGTTAGATCCTGTTATATGAAGAAATAAAAGATGAATTATAGTTATTATAAGAATAATAAATGGRAGTAAAAAATGAAATGAGTAAAATCGAGTTAAAGTAGCATTATCTACTGCAAATCCCCCTCAAATTCAATTAACTAATATATTTCCTAAATAAGGAATAGCAGACAATAAATTAGTAATTACAGTAGCTCCTCAAAAAGATATTTGACCCCAAGGTAGAACATAACCTATAAAAGCTGTTGCTATAAGAAGGAATAAAATAATAATTCCTATTATTCATGTTATAATTAAATTAAATGATTCATAGTAAATTCCTCGTCCAATATGAATATAAAGACAAATAAAAAAAAAAGATGCTCCATTAGCATGGAGAGTTCGAATTAATCAACCATAATTAACATTTCGGCAAATATAATTAACTCTATAAAAAGCTAATTCAATATTAGCTGTATAATATATGGTTAAGAATAAACCTGTTACAATTTGTAAAATTAAACATAATGCTAATAATGATCCAAAATTTCATAATAATGAAATATTAGAAGGAGTAGGTAGATCAATTAAAGATCTATTAATAATTTTTAAAATAGGGTGAGTTTTTCGTAAAGAAATAAATTGATTTATCATTAGTATTAAGAATTAAAGGGTCGAAGAGGTCCATAAAAAATATTAGTTACTTTAATAACTGCAATTAATGTAATAAATAAATAAATTATTATTATTAATATTAATATATAAGTTTGATTATTATATAATTTTGATAAATTAATTATATTTTCATTATTAAAAAATAAATAAGAAAAAAAATTATTTATTTCTAAGTTATAARAGTAATAATAATAATTATTAAAAATAATATAAATTAATATAAATAATAAAAAAAAAAAAAAATTTTTTTTTTTTAATGAAAATATTTCATTAGATGCAATTCTTGATACATAAATAAATAAAACTAACAATCCTCCTAAAAAAGTTAAAAAAAGAATATAGGAAAATCAATAAGTTTTAATAAATATTCCTGATAAAATAGAAATTAAAAATGTTTGTAAAAGAATTAATAATCCTATAGATAATGGATGATTAGTAAAAAATATAATAATAGTAATAGATAATAATATAAATAAAAATAATTTAATTTCAAAGAATAGTTTATAAAAATAATAATTTTGGAGATTATAGATAGAAATTTTTTCTTTCTTTGAAGCTTAAAAAGATATATTCTTAATTTTGATTTACAAGACCAATGTTTTTTTTAAACTATAAAAACTAATGATAATTAATATAAGAGTTATTTTTTTTTTTTTATGTATATATATTATTGGTAATTTAATTTTTGTTTCTAAGCATAAACATTTATTAATTGTTTTATTAAGATTAGAATTTATTGTTTTAAGAATTTTTTTTTTTTTATTAATATATTTAAATTATGTTGATAATAATATATATATATTAATATTATTTTTAGTTTTTTCTGTTTGTGAAGGTGCTTTAGGGTTATCTATTTTAGTTTCAATAATTCGAACACATGGGAATGATTATTTTCAAAGATTTAATTTATTATNAAAAAAATGATAAAATTTTTAATTATAATAATTTTTATAATTCCTTTGTGTTTAAAAAAAAGAATATATTGATTGGTTCAAGTATTATTAATAATGATAATATTTATGTATATAAATATTTCTATTTTTAGTGAAAGTTTTTGTAATTTAAGTTATATAATTTCTTGTGATATTATATCTTTTGGATTAATTTTATTAAGAGTTTGAATTTGTATATTAATAATAATAGCTAGAGAAAATTTATTTAAAATAAATTATTATGTAGAATTTTTTATATTTAATTTAATTTTTTTAYTAATTATATTATTTATAACTTTTTCTGTAATAAATTTGTTTATATTTTATTTATTTTTTGAAGGTAGATTAATCCCAACTTTAATATTAATTGTTGGTTGAGGTTATCAACCAGAACGTATTCAAGCTGGAATATATTTATTATTTTATACTTTATTTGCCTCTCTACCATTATTATTAGGAATTTTATATTTATTTAATAAGATGGGTAATAATAATATTTATTTTTTAAAATTTATAAATTTAGATATTTATTTATTATATTTAAGTATAATTATAGCTTTTTTAGTAAAAATACCTATATATTTTGTTCATTTATGATTACCTAAAGCTCATGTAGAAGCTCCTGTTTCAGGATCTATAATTTTAGCAGGAATTATGTTAAAATTAGGGGGTTATGGGTTAATACGAGTATTAATTTTAATAGAAAATATAAGATTAAAATTAAATTTTATTTGAGTATCTTTAAGTTTAGTGGGGGGATTTTATATTAGTTTAAAGTGTTTTTGTCAAATTGATATAAAATCTTTAATTGCTTATTCATCTGTSGCTCATATAAGATTAGTAATTGGAGGTATTATAACAATAAATTATTGAGGTTATATAGGTTCTTATATTTTAATAATTGGACATGGTTTATGTTCATCAGGAATATTTTGTTTAGCTAATATTAATTATGAACGTTTACATAGACGAAGATTATACATTAATAAAGGTATAATAAATTTTATACCTTCAATAAGATTATGATGATTTTTATTATTATCTTCAAATATAGCTGCTCCCCCTTCTTTAAATTTATTGGGGGAAATTAGATTAATTAATAGATTAGTAGGTTGATCTTGAATTTCAATAATTATATTAATTTTAATTTCTTTTTTTAGTGCTGGGTATAGATTGTATTTATATTCTTATATTCAACATGGAAAATATTATGTGGGAATATATAGATTTTATACAGGAGTATCTCGAGAATATTTATTATTAATTTTACATTGATTACCTTTAAATTTATTAGTTATAAAGATTGATTATGTTATAATTTGATTGTAAATTATTAACTTAAATAATTTAAATAAAATATTGATTTGTGGTATCAAAAATATGAGATTTCATTTTAAGTTATAAATAAGAATTATTCAATTTGTTTTGTAAGATTTTTTTTTTTATTTATATTTAGATTAATAATGTTTTTATTTATAGTATATTTTATTATAAATAATATAGTTATTTTTTTAGAGTGAGAATTAGTATCATTTAATTCAGTAAGAATTATAATGTCTATCCTATTAGATTGAATATCTTTATTATTTATAATATTTGTGATATTAATTTCTTCAGTAGTAATTATATATAGAAAAAGATATATAAGTTCAGAATTAAATTTAAATCGTTTTATTATATTAGTTTTATTATTTGTATTTTCTATAATTTTATTAATTATTAGACCTAATATTATTAGAATTCTTTTAGGTTGAGATGGGTTAGGGTTAGTTTCTTATTGTTTAGTAATTTATTATCAAAATTTTAAAAGTTATAATGCTGGTATATTAACTGCTCTTTCTAATCGAGTAGGTGATGTATTTATTCTTATAGTAGTTTCTTGAATAATAAATTATGGTAGTTGAAATTATATTTTTTATTTAGAGTTTATAAAAAATGATTATAAAATAATAATTATTGGGGYTATAATTATTATTGCAGCTATAACTAAAAGAGCACAAATTCCTTTTAGTTCTTGRCTTCCAGCAGCTATAGCTGCTCCTACACCAGTTTCTGCTTTAGTTCATTCTTCAACTTTAGTAACTGCTGGAGTGTATTTATTAATTCGATTTAATATATTATTGGAAAATATATTTTTTTTTAAAATTTTATTATTATTATCAAGTTTAACTATATTTATAGCTGGAGTTTCAGCTAATTATGAGTTTGATTTAAAAAAAATTATTGCTTTATCTACTTTAAGTCAATTAGGGTTAATAATAAGAATTTTAAGAATAGGAATACCTGAATTAGCTTTTTTTCACTTACTTACTCATGCTATGTTTAAGGCATTATTATTTATATGTGCTGGAGTAATTATTCATATAATAAATGATATGCAAGATATTCGTTTTATAGGTGGAATTAGAAATTTTATCCCTTTAACTTCTTTATGTATAAATATTTCAAATTTGGCTTTATGTGGAATTCCCTTTTTAGCTGGATTTTATTCAAAGGATTTATTGTTAGAAATAATATCTATAAGAAATTTAAATTTATTAATTTATTTATTATATTATATTTCTACTGGGTTAACAATATATTATACTATTCGTTTAGTTATATATTTAATGGTTAATGATTTTAATTTAATATCTATTTATAATTTATATGATGAAGATTATAATATAGTTAAAAGTATATTTGTATTATTATTTATAAGAGTGGTAAGAGGTTCATTTTTAAGATGAATAATTTTTTTTGATATAAATATAGTTTATTTACCTATAAATATAAAAATAATAGTTATTTATATAAGATTTTTAGGAATATTTATAGGATATTTAGTAAGAAATATAAAAATTTACTCTGTGAATAAATTTTTAATAATATATCAAATTAGAAATTTTTTATGTTTAATATGATTTATACCTAATTTATCAACTTATGGATTAAGATATTGAATTTTAAAAATAGGTCAAAATTTATTAAAAAATATTGATATAGGTTGAGTAGAAATATTAAGAGGTCAAGGAATATATAAAATTTTTAAAAAAAAATCTATTTTTTATATTATTTTTCAAATAAATAATTTTAAAATCTATTTATTTAGATTTATTTTATGAATTATGATTTTAATATTTATAATATTAATATATTTAAATAGCTTATAGTATAGAGCATAATATTGAAGATATTAAAGAGATTAATAAATCTTTAAATAAATAAATAAATAATATATATATATATATATATATATATATTATAATAATAGTTATTTATAAAAAAAAATATTTTTATTTTACAATGAAAATGTAATGTTTTTAAATAAACTATATAAATAAGAAATATTAATGAATTTAATCACTAAAAATTAAGTTAGCAGCTTAATTTAAATATATTTCATTAATTGGAAGATTATTTCAATTTTATCATTAACAGTGATATACCTCTTTTTGGTTTCAATTAATAAATAAGGGGATGAATAAATTCCCTTTCTTTTAAGTCGAAATTAAATGCAAATTGCTTCTTATTTATTAAGATAAATTAATATAAATTAATATTTTTTGAATGCAAATCAAATGTTTTATAAACTATAATCCTATATTAATAAGTTCAATTAAATATATTTTGATTTCAYTCATGATATAATCCCCCTAATAAAATTAAAATAAAGAAAAATCTAGTAATTATTCAATAATAAAAATTAGTATTAATAAATAAGGGGATGATTGGAAAAATTAAAGCAATTTCTACATCAAAGATTAAGAAAATAATGGTAATTAAAAAAAAATGTAGTGAAAAAGGAATTCGAGCTATAGATTTAGGATCAAATCCACACTCAAATGGGGAGCATTTTTCTCGATCTTTAAAGGATTTCTTTGCTAAAAAAATTGATATTAATATTATGGTATTAGAAATGATAAAAAATATAATTAATAAGTAAAAATTTAATATAATTATTTATATTAAAGGGTTTAATCTTTTTGATTGGAAGTCAAATATACTACATATATTATATAAATTAGTTAATTTCCCCATCAATAAATAGAAATATATAAAAATAATCAAACTACATCTACGAAGTGTCAATACCAAGCTGCTGCTTCGAATCCAAAATGGTGATTTATAGAAAAATGATTATTTAAATGTCGTATAAAACAAGTGAATAAGAATAGAGTTCCAATAATAACATGAAGCCCATGGAATCCTGTTGCTATAAAAAAAGTTGATCCATAAACACTATCTGCAATAGAAAATGGAGCTTCAAAATATTCATAAGCTTGTAAAATAGTAAAATAAATTCCAAGAATAATAGTTAAAAATAATCCTTGAGATGTTTGGGAATAATTATTTTCTATTAAAGCATGATGAGCTCAAGTTACTGTTACTCCTGAAGTAATTAAAATAATTGTATTAAGTAAGGGAATTTGAAAAGGATTAAATGGRATAATACTTAAAGGAGGTCATGAAGATCCAATTTCAATATTAGGGGATAATCTTCTATGAAAAAAAGCTCAAAAAAAAGATAAAAAAAAAAAAATTTCAGATACAATAAATAAAATTATTCCTCAGCGTAAACCTTTTGTTACAAGAATGGTATGTTTACCTTGGAAAGTTCCTTCTCGACAAATATCTCGCCATCATTGGTATATAGTTAAAATAGTAATTAAATATCCTAAGATTAATAAATTTATGTTAAAATTATGAAATCATTTTACTAAACCTGTTACTAAAGTTATTACTGCAATTGCTCCAGTTAAAGGTCAGGGACTATAATCTACTAAATGAAAAGAGTGATTATGATTTATTTTCATTAATTAACTTCTCTAGAATATAAAGTTCTTAAAATTGCAATAACATAAGATTGAATTACTGCTACTGCAGATTCTAAAATTAATAAAGCAAATTGAATAATAATTAAAATAAAAATTAAATAATAAGGAAAATAAGATCCTGTATTTCTTAATAAAGTTATTAATAAATGTCCTGCAATTATATTAGCTGTTAAACGAACAGCTAAAGTTCCAGGTCGGATAATATTACTAATTGTTTCAATTAATACTATGAAAGGTATAAGAATACCAGGAGTTCCTTGAGGAATTATATGAATAAATATGTGATTTGTATTGTTAATTCACCCATATAATATAAATCTAATTCATAAAGGTAAAGAAATTGATAGTGATAAAGTTAAATGACTAGTTCTTGTAAAAATATAAGGAAATAATCCTAAAAAATTATTGAATAAAATAAAAAAAAATATTGAAATAAAAATAAAAGTTGATCTTGAAGAGTATATATTATTTCCTAATAAAGTTTTAAATTCATTATGTAATTTATTTAAAAAAAAATTTCATAAAAAAAAATGACGATTAGGTATTAATCAAAATGTATAAGGAATAAATAGAAATCCAATGAAAGTTCTYATTCAATTTAATGGTAAATAAAATAAATTAGTAGAAGGATCAAAAATAGAAAATAAGTTTGTTATCATTTTCAGTTTAAATTTTTAATAAAAAATTTATTTTTATTTTGATTTTTTATTTTTATATTAAAAATATAATAATTTATTATATTAAAAATAATAAAAATACATATAAAAAAAAATATTGAAATTAATCAATTAATAGGTATTATTTGTGGGATAAAAGAATATTATTTATAATAATAATTTAAATTTGACATATTTATGTTATAAATTTAACTAATTCTTTTATTAGAAGTAATTGCTAATTTACTATAAAATGGTTTAAGAGACCAATACTTGCTTTCAGTCATCTAATAATGAATAATTATTAATTCAATTAATAAAATTTTTAATATAAATTCTTTCAATTACAATTGGTATAAATCTATGATTAGTTCCACAAATTTCTGAACATTGTCCGTAAAAAAGTCCAGGACGATTAATATAAAAGTTTGTTTGATTAAGGCGACCTGGATTAGCATCAATTTTTACACCTAAAGAAGGAATAGTTCAAGAGTGAATTACATCTGTAGATGTAACTAAAATACGAATTTGATTATTTATAGGTAGAATAATTCGATTATCAACATCAAGAAGTCGAAAATTATTATTATTTATTTCATTTAAAGGGATTATATAAGAGTCGAATTCAATATTATTGAAATCAGAATATTCATAACTTCAATATCATTGATGTCCAATAGATTTTAAGGTAATTAATGGGTTATTTAATTCATCTAATAAATAAAGTAAACGTAAAGAAGGAATAGCAATAAAAATTAAAGTAATAGCGGGTAAAATAGTTCAAATTAGTTCAATTAATTGACCTTCTAATAAAAATCGATTAATAAATTTATTAAAAAATAAATTTAATATTAAATATCCTACTAAAATAGTAATTATAATGAGAATAATTAAAGTATGATCATGAAAGAAAATAATTTGTTCTATAAGAGGTGATGCTCTATTTTGAAGATTTAAATTTGATCATGTTGCAATTTCTAAAAAAAGGATAAACCTTTATAATTGGGGTTTAAATCCATTACATATAATCTGCCATATTAGAAATTTCTTAAAATAGGAAGTTCATTATATGAATGTTCAGCTGGTGGGAGATTTTGATATCATTCAATAGATGATGATAAATTTAAAGAGAATAAAATAATTCGTTGGTTAATTATAGATTCTCAAATAATAATAATTATTAATATAGTTGCTAATAGAGAAATGTAAGAACCCAAAGAAGAAATAATATTTCATGAAATATAAGCATCTGGATAATCAGAATATCGTCGAGGTATTCCAGCTAATCCTAAAAAATGTTGAGGAAAAAAAGTTAAATTTACCCCAATAAATATAGAAAAAAATTGAATTTTTAATAAAAATGGATTTATATTTAATCCAGTAAAAAGAGGGTATCAGTGAATGAAACCTCCTATAATAGCAAATACTGCTCCTATAGAAAGGACATAATGGAAATGAGCTACTACATAATAAGTATCATGAAGACTAATGTCAATAGAAGAATTAGCTAAAATTACTCCAGTTAAACCACCTACTGTAAATAAAAATACAAACCCTAGTCTTCATAATATAGAAGGGCTATAGTTAATTTGAGTTCCATGTAAAGTGGCTAATCAACTAAAAATTTTAATTCCAGTGGGTACTGCAATAATTATGGTAGCAGATGTAAAATAAGCACGAGTATCAATATCTATACCAACAGTAAATATATGATGAGCTCAAACAACAAATCCTAATAATCCAATTGCTATTATAGCATAAATTATCCCTAAAGATCCAAATGTTTCTTTTTTTCCTCTTTCTTGTGAAATAATATGGGAAATTATACCAAATCCTGGTAAAATTAAAATATAAACTTCTGGGTGGCCAAAGAATCAAAATAAATGTTGATATAAAATAGGATCYCCTCCTCCAGCTGGATCAAAAAAAGATGTATTTAAATTTCGATCTGTAAGTAATATAGTAATAGCTCCTGCTAATACAGGTAAAGATAAAAGAAGAAGAAGAGCAGTAATACCTACAGATCAAACAAATAGGGGTATTTGATCAAAAAATAAACCATTTAATTTTATATTAATAATTGTTGTAATAAAATTAATTGCCCCAAGAATAGATGAAATTCCAGCTAAATGAAGGGAAAAAATAGCTAAATCAACAGATCTCCCACTATGAGCGATATTAGATGAGAGGGGGGGGTAAACTGTTCATCCAGTTCCTGCTCCATTTTCTACAATTCTACTTGAAATTAATAATGTTAAAGAGGGGGGTAATAACCAAAATCTTATATTATTTATTCGTGGGAATGCTATATCAGGGGCTCCTAATATTAAAGGTACTAGTCAATTACCAAATCCTCCAATTATAATAGGTATAACTATAAAAAAAATTATAATAAAAGCATGTCCTGTTACAATTGTGTTATAAATTTGATCATTACCAATTAAAGATCCAGGATTACCTAATTCAGCTCGAATTAAAAGACTAAGAGAAGTACCTACTATACCAGATCAAATTCCAAAAATAAAATATAATGTTCCAATATCTTTATGATTTGTAGAAAAAAGTCATTTTCGCTAATAAAATGGCTGAGTTATAAGCGATAGATTGTAAATTTATTAACGAGAATTGTCTCTTTTATTAGCTTTATAGTCAAAAATGATATAAAATTGCAAATTTTAAGGAATAATAAAATTATTAAGGCTTAAAGAATATTTACTTTATATATAATTTTGAAGATTATTAGTTTATTTAACTTAAAACCTTAAATAAAAAAAAAAGTTCTAATAATTATACTTAATAATGATAGGAATGTAAAAAAATTAATTATATAAATAAATTTATTTTTAAAAAAAAAATTAATTCATTTTAGTTTTATATAATTAAATAAGAAGGAAGAATAAATAATTCGAATATAAAAAAATAATATAATTAATCTTATTATAATAAATAAAAAAGTGATTAAAAATAATTTATTAATTAAAAAAAAGTTGATAACAATTCATTTAGGAAAAAATCCAATAAAAGGAGGCAACCCTCCTAATGAAAGAAAATTAATTAAAAAAAATAATTTAATTGAATAATTAATATTACAAGTAAATAATTGATTAATGAATAATATATTTAATATATTAAATAAAAAACATATAGAAGAAATTAAAAATCTATAAAAAATAAAATAAAATAATCATAAATTTTCTCTAATTATAATGGAAGATAATAATCATCCTAAATTATTAATAGAGGAAAATGCTATTAATTTTCGTAAAGAAGTTTGATTTAAACCTCCTAATGYCCCAATAATTACATTAAGAATTAAAATAATTATTATAAAATTTATATTGAAATAATATGATAATAAAATTATGGGGGTAATTTTTTGTCATGTTATTAAAATAAAATTATTTATTCATGAAATTCCTTCTATGATATTTGGGAATCAAAAATGAAAAGGGGCAGATCCTATTTTTATTAGTAATGATGAGTTAATTATAATAGAAAAGATATTATTAATTTTAAAATTGTAAAAAATAATTATATTAAAAATAATTAAAAATAAAAAATTAATAGATGCAATAGATTGTGTAAGGAAATATTTTAAAGCAGCTTCAGATGATATTATATTGTTAGAATTAGAAATTAGGGGGATAAATCTTAATAGATTAATTTCAAGTCCAATTCAACATCCAAATCATGAATTTGAAGAAATAGAAATTAAAGTTCTAAAAAATAAGATAAAATAAAAAAATATTTTATTTGAATTTATTAAAATAATTAAAAATATGATTGAATAATCAAAGTTAGAATAATAAGTTCTATTTATAAAATATATTTTAGTGTAAGATGCACATAAATTTTTGATATTTAATGATATAGTTTAATTCTATAAAATATAATAAAGGTAAAAATTTACTTGATTTATCCTATCAGAATAATCCTTTAATCAGGCACTTTATTTATTTTTAAAAAAAAGGATAAACCTTTATAATTGGGGTATGAGCCCAAGAGCTTTATTTAGCTTATTTTTAA